CGAGCGGTTAATGGGGACGGACTGTAAATTCGTTGGCAAGATGTCTACGCTGGTTCAAATCCAGCTCGGCCCAAAAATTCGCTGTCTACATAACCCTTTTTGTTTTGCATAAATGACAGAGAAGGGGTAAGAAAAAAGTAAAATTTCGGGGTATATTTCGACTTTACTTTTTTCTTTATTTCTTGTGTCTAGTTACTTTTTTGTTTCCATAAAAAAATTCCGATCTTGATCTTGCTAAGGATCCCGATATGGATCCTTTAAATATAAACTTTAATGAACAGAGTCGAGAAAATAATCTATTTTTTATTTATAAAAAATAGATTATCAATCGATTTGATAATAATGCAAGGATTACCAGCAATCCGTCTTGCTCTCACTAAAGAGATATCCATATAGATATCAATATATCACTTGATACTTTATTTGTTACAAAACACTAATTTGAATCTCAAATTGAAATGATTAAAATGAAATCATAAGAAGGAATATGTAAGCTACCCACTTGATTTCCATGGGATTGTAGTTCAATTGGTCAGAGCACCGCCCTGTCAAGGCGGAAGCTGCGGGTTCGAGCCCCGTCAGTCCCGGCGAATTCAATAAAAAAGACATCCACTCCCCTTTTTGTTTCTGGGCAAGGGGATCAAAAAGGTTTCATTTATCTTTTTCTTTTTTTTTTTTCATCAAGCGAAATAAAGGGGTATTTCCATTATTTTAACTAGCCCCAATTGATGGTAGAGAGACATATGTAAATTAGGATAATTTTTGAAAGCATTCAACACTTCAAGAAAGAGATACTGTACGGGGTTTCTGCTTTTTGTCAATTGATCTTCCATTAACTCGTGTAGGAAAATGGAATAGGATGGCGTATAATACGTTTGCCAAGAGTACCTATGTATACTTTTATTTCTATGAATTCAAGGAATTGAAAAAAGTTCGAATCCAACCAAGGAAATAGGATATTAAAAAAATAAAGATAAAAAAAGTCTTCCCTAATGAATATGCTCTTTTTAAAGATTAGAGCCGATGTTGAAGAAAAAACTCGTAAGAAAATTTAAATTTTTTGGAATATTTTAGTTTTTTTACTGGGACTCGTCTTTATCACACTCCCCTTATTTGTTTTCCAAAAAGACGATAGACCCTTAAAATTTTTTGAAAATTTCAAATTGAACTTCGTACTTGTTTTCTCTATTTTATTTCTATTGTTTATTTAAGGTTCTTTATAAACTCTTTTTGTAAACAATCGAAGTACAAAGGGTTTTTTATGATACTTCATCAGATGATTGTACAAGTAAAGTAAAGTAAAGTACTAGGTTGTAGAAAAGAAAGCGGGTAAAAATAAATAAATATTTTTTGATTGGATCGGGTATCTCATTATGTATTCGGTGTGGATAAAGGATCTTCCTATGTTATACTATTAAATTCTTGACGATGAGTCGATTTCATAGCTCCGCTATTGTTATTCATGATATTTCTTTCATTCGATATCATCGAAATCTAATTAATCTGAGTGAGTTTACAAGCGAAAAATTTCTCATCTCTATGGGATTAAATCCCGAGATATAATAAAAAAAAAAATAATAATAACCGATTAAATTATGGAAGTAAATATTCTTGCATTTATTGCTACTGCACTCTTCATTCTCATTCCTACTGCTTTTTTGCTTATAATTTACGTAAAAACAGTTAGTAAAAATGATTAATTTGAATACAATTTTACTATCAATGAAAAAAACAAAGAAAAAAAGGATTTAAATTTCTCGTCTTAAATGAAAGGAATGCCTTAGACTCAGTAGTAGTAGCCTAAGGGGTCCGCTAGTATGGTAGAAAGAGATCTGATCTCTTTCTACCATACTAGCCATTATGGTTATTGTAATGTATAAAGTACAAGTGAAATATCTTAATATAAAGGAATCCACCTATATCTCTTTTTTTTATCGATATAAATAAAATATGAAATGTATGTACATACTTTCTCAATTTCATTTGTTTGTTTGATCCTTTAATACAGATCTAATTCTATGGAAACTTCTTTATATTTCGAAAAGGGGTTACCCCATGAATGGTTAACCGTGTAAACACTGATATAAAAATAGAAAATTAGTCAATAAAACAAAACAGAAATCCAATTTATAAAAAAAAATCTTAAAAAAAATTGCCAAACGGTCTAAATAAAAAAAAACTCAAACAATTGATACAGGTTGATAGAGTTTGATTATTACCGCAATTAGGAGTACTTCTAAAGCCCACTTCTTCCCCACACTACGAGAGAGAGGGAAAATGTAAAAACTACCATTAAAGCAGCCCATGCGAGACTTACTATATCCATGTGAATTCTGTCCCCTATTTCTATGAATATGAAGAAACTATTCCATTATTGTTCACTAATAATAGTGAAATCACTGGTACAGAGTCAAAAAAAGGGAGAGGTATTTGGTCACCATTGATGAACTATTCCAAAAAACCCACTTATCTTATTATTAATAATGAGTTATTCTTATTATAGAATTTCTAGTAGAATCGACAAGATGTAAACACAAGTAAACAGACACTTTTCGAAGTATCCAAGGAATCTGATTCACATGTAGAAATAATAAGATTTTTTTTCTTTTAGCGTTTTTTATTTTTGGAAGTAAAATGAAAGGCAATTATTCATCTAATCTAATATTGATTGAATGTCGGAGCATCCCGAGACTCTCATTAGTCTGTATCCAAAGTATCTTAAGTCCTTTTCAAAACTATTACCCTTCTGGCTGCCCAATCTAATTGAAGACTCAGTAAGTGGAACTTTTTTTAGTAGTGGAAAGTAAAGATTTGCGGATTTCCCCCCACTACTTTAAGTTTTCCTTGAATCTGATAGGCAAAACTTTAGGTTAGAGAATGGAATCTCTAGAGCCAGGGGCTTAGAATCACGATAAAGAAAGTATCAAGAGTCTTTTCCTACGTTTGTTTTATAATAGGGGATTTCAAGTCTGTTGTTGAGGCGGCACCCGGATTTGAACTGGGGAAAAAGGATTTGCAGTCCCCCGCCTTACCACTCGGCCATGCCGCCAAAACGATAGAAACTAGATTCAAATTTTATCTTTTTTTTTCAACTCCGAAAAAAATATATAGTTTTTCTGTCACAAAATATAGAAGAATCCAGTATAAATCCGAACCATTAACTAGTGACTGTAAATTCATGACCATTTTTGAATTAAAATCGCCATTTTTTATTTCTAATAATAAAAGCAAATCATTAGAAATGTTTTTATAACCAATCTATATTGAGTTTTTTCAATTAAAAAGAAAAATAAATCTTCTTCAATTTCAATTATAACAGTAATTCTGAGTATATGTAAACCCCATAATAAGAACATACGTTACGTTGTGTTATAGAGCTATAGCTCTATAATGGGGTATTTTATCTCTCTAGGGATGCTTTTGAGGAGTAATTCTCAATAAATTTTTGTATTTCAATTTTTCATTGAATACATTGAAGAGAAAGTTTAATTTTTGATAGAGCACAGCATGTGCTGTCCCAAATAGAACTGTACCCCAATAAAATAAAAAAAAGAGACGTATATATCTTATCTGTGCATTTTTTAATAAAAAAAATTCATAACTAAAAAAACACAAGTTTTCTTACCTACTTCAATTCAATGATACTCTATTCAAAATAGGTAAAACTTTTTTCTGCAAATATTTTTTTGAACAATGAAACACAAATACATGAAAAAGTAAAGTGGTAAAAAAAAGTTTTCTATTTATTATATATTTATCTGTTCGAACAGATCCAAGCAGGAATAAATTTTTTAATGGTATGCAATCGAATATGTAATATCATAGGTGAAAATGAAATTACTTTTTTTCTAGTCTTTACAAAACTCCATAAGTTCCAGTGGTATTTCTCAATTCTGTTCCATTTGGATCTATTTCTTATAAAAAAATTCCAATTGAATCTAGTCTCCGCTCATACGTATTTCATACATTCCATATCTCTTGGAGTTGGATAAAATTTCATGTGATTCAGTAAACAGAATAGAAATTCCATTATTGCTAGATCGAATTCTATGGATATGATTCGGTGAAGAATGAGAGATGGGATGGTATTTTTTCAATAAACGGATAAATGGGAAATTCAAAAAAGATGCTCGGGGATGGAAAAGAGGGAACATCTACAATACCCGGATTAAATCAGATACAATTTGAAGGGTTTTATCGATTTATTGATCAGGGGTTAATAGAAGAACTTTCTAAATTTCCAAAAGTTGAAGATATAGATCACGAAATTGAATTTCAATTATTTGTGGAAACATATCAATTGGTAGAACCTCTGATAAAAGAACGAGATGCTGTCTATGAATCACTTACATATTCTTCTGAATTATATGTATCCGCGGGATTAATTTGGAAAACCAGTAGGAATATGCAAGAACAAAGAATTTTTATCGGAAACATTCCTTTAATGAATTCCCTTGGAACTTCTATAGTAAACGGAATATACAGAATTGTTATCAATCAAATATTGCAAAGTCCTGGTATCTATTACCAGTCAGAATTGGATCATAATGGGATTTCGGTCTATACCGGCACCATAATATCAGATTGGGGAGGCAGGTTAGAATTAGAGATTGATAAAAAAGCAAGAATATGGGCTCGTGTGAGTAGGAAACAGAAAATATCTATTCTAGTTCTATCATCAGCTATGGGTTCGAATCTAAGAGAAATTTTAGAGAATGTTTGCTACCCTGAAATTTTCTTAGCTTTCTTGACCGATAAGGAGAAAAAAAAAATTGGGTCAAAAGAAAATGCTATTTTGGAGTTTTATCAACAATTTTCTTGCGTAGGTGGGGATCCTATTTTTTCTGAATCCTTATGTAAGGAATTACAAAAAAAATTCTTTCACCAAAGGTGTGAATTAGGAAGGATTGGTCGCCGAAATATTAACTGGAGACTTAATCTTAATATACCTCAGAACAATATATTTTTGTTACCACGAGATATATTAGCAGCTGCCGACC